GAAAGTTTTTTTTCTAGTTATTTAAATAATGGGTCTAAGAGAAACAATCACAACTATTATCATTACATATATGATACTCAATCTAGTTGGAATAATCACATTAATAGTTGCATTGATAATTATCTTCGTTTTGAAGTCAGTATTAATAGTTCCATTTCGGGTGGTACCGACAATTACAGTGACAGTTACATTTATAGTTTCATTTGTACTGAAAATGGAACCGGTAGTGAAAGTGGGAGTTCTGGTATAAGAACTAGTAAAAATGGCAGTGATTTCAATATAAGAAGAAGATCTAATGATTTCGGTAGAAAAAAAAAATACAGACATTTATGGATTCAATGCGAAAATTGTTATGGATTAAATTATAAAAAACTTTTTAGGTCAAAAATGAATATTTGTGAACAGTGTGGATATCATTTGAAAATGAGCAGTTCAGATAGAATCGAACTTTCGATTGATCCGGGGACTTGGGATCCTATGGATGAAGATATGGTCTCTATGGACCCCATTGAATTTCATTCAGAGGGGAAACCCTATAGAGATCGTATCGATTCTTATCAAAGAAAGACAGGTTTAACTGAAGCTGTTCAAACAGGCATAGGTCAACTAAATGGTATTCCCATAGCAATTGGAGTTATGGATTTTAAGTTCATGGGAGGTAGTATGGGATCTGTAGTAGGCGAGAAAATCACCCGTTTGATCGAGTATGCTACTAATCGATCTCTACCTGTCATTATTGTGTGTGCTTCTGGAGGAGCGCGCATGCAAGAAGGAAGTTTGAGTTTGATGCAAATGGCTAAAATATCTTCCGCTTCACATAATTATCAATCAAATAAAAAATTATTCTATGTATCAATCCTTACATCTCCTACAACCGGTGGAGTAACAGCCAGTTTTGGTATGTTGGGAGATGTCATTGTTGCTGAACCTAATGCCTACATTGCATTTGCGGGCAAAAGAGTAATTGAACAAACATTGAATAAGACAGTACCCGATGGTTCACAAGCGACTGAGTATTTATTCCATAAAGGCTTATTTGACCCAATTGTACCACGTAATCCTTTAAAAGGTGTTCTGAGTGAGTTATTTCAGCTCCACGGTTTCTTTCCCTTGAATCAAAATTCAAAAAATGAATAAAGTATAGTACTAAATTCAGTTATTTGTAGCGAACAAGTATTTAGTTCATCGTAATCAAAAAAAAACGAAAAAGAATGGTGTTTTCTTTGATGACATAAGTTCTACTTGTAATAAGAGTTAGAAGTTTCGGGTAATTACTTTTTCGTTTTTCCTCCAGATCTATTTTTTTATCCTACTTCTATTCATGATTAGTAATCACGAACCTTCTATCAACAGGATAAAAAAGTGAATTTCTCCCTCCGAGGAATTAGAATTAGGGAAAATAAAAAAAAATTATCTGGCCTTCTTACGTATTAATATAGACAATAAAAAAAAATATCGAAATCAAAATAAAAAAGAAATAAATAGAAAATAGAGAATAGAAGTTATTTCTATATCTATCGATAACCTCCATTTTTTACTATGAATCCCCGTTTGTTGGATGGATCGAATTAGTTAGAGTCGCAAACTCCTAATAAAATCTTATTATTTTCATAATAAACTCCTTATTAGATTAGAAAGATAGAAAGAAATAAGGATGGGAAAAGAATAATTAAATTTATTAATAAAGCGAATTATCATACATATTCGTGTAGAAAGATGAATAGGTACACTTATTTTATTTAGTTCTACATTCCTTGCACTTATTAACTACTTATTAACTACTTATAAATATTCATTTCTAAATATTCATTTCTAAATATTCATATTTTTTATTAAATTAAATAAATTATTAATAAATAATTAGAATATTTATATTATATTTATATTATATAATATAAATATAATTATTAAATACTTTTTTTATATATAATAAATTATAAATATAATAAAATAATATTATAAATATAATACAGTTTATGATATATACTTAGGATAGATATACTTATCATATCATAAGATATCTTTTTCTTTCTAATAGATAGAAATATTAAATCGAGGCACCCATTCTATGACAGATCTCAACTTACCCTCTATTTTTGTGCCTTTAGTGGGCCTAGTATTTCCGGCAATTGCAATGGCTTCTTTATCTCTTCATGTCCAAAAAAATAAGATTGTCTAGATCCGATGGGACCAAATCTCATCAATTTATTTCAACACTGGATCATAATACAGATATTTATTTAGTGTAATATGGTACGATATGTGACTCTTTACGAACACAAATGAAAGAACTATTATGCATTTATGCGGATACATGATATCCGCATAAATGCATGTATATGCAGGTATAGCTGGTTAAATTAAAAATGGATCGGCGAATATTTTATTTAAATGGAAAGTCAATGTATCTAACAAATTACTTCTAACGGTTTACATCAGAATAGTGCTAGTTAATGAAAGTTACTTCGGGATCAAGAAAGTAAAATTCATTTGGGTTATTCTCTCAATTCCAATCGAATGCAACTGGATCTAGTAGAGTATGAATTGGCGATCAGAACATATATGGATAGAACTTATAATGGGGTCTCGAAAAACAAGTAATTTTTTCTGGGCCTGTATCCTTTTTTTAGGTTCACTAGGATTCTTAGTGGTTGGAACTTCCAGTTATCTTGGTAGGAATCTGATATCCGTATTTCCATCTCAGCAAATTCTTTTTTTTCCACAAGGGATCGTGATGTCTTTCTATGGGATCGCAGGTCTATTCATTAGCTCCTATTTGTGGTGCACAATTTCATGGAATGTAGGTAGTGGTTATGACAGATTCGATAGAAAAGAAGGAATAGTGTGTATTTTTCGTTGGGGATTTCCTGGAATAAATCGTCGCATCTTCCTTCGCTTACTTATGAGAGATATACAATCAATCAGAATGGAGGTTAAAGAGGGTCTTTATCCTCGTCGTGTCCTTTATATGGAAATCAGAGGCCAAGGAGCCATTCCCTTGACTCGTACTGATGAGTATTTTACTCCACGAGAAATTGAACAAAAAGCTGCCGAATTGGCCTATTTCTTGCGCGTACCAATTGAAGTATTTTGAAATGAACTGAAGAAAAAATTGAAAAAAACTTGCGAATTTCCTTTTTAATACAACCGTCGACTCTATCTGATATTTCTCTGAAGTACGAGTTCTATAAAAAGGTATTGAACCCATGGATCTATTTCCTATTTTTGTGTAATAATTTAGATCTCGGATCTAGTCTAGAAGGAAAGGAATATAGAAATAGAATAAGGGTCCTTTTAGGATAAAAATGAAAAAAAAAAGAAAGCCTGGGTCTCCCTCCCATATATTTCATCCATAATATTTTTGCCCTGGTGGGTCTCTCTCTCATTTAATAAATGTCTGGAACCTTGGGTTACTAATTGGTGGAATACCGGGAAATCCGAAACTTTTTTGAATGATATTCAAGAGAAAAACGTTCTAGAAAGATTCATAGAATTGGAAGAACTATTCCTCTTGGATGAAATGATAAAGGAGTACCCGGAGACGCATATACAAAAACTTCGTATAGGAATACACAAGGAAACGATACAATTGGTCAAAACACACAATGAATATCATCTCCATATCATTTTGGATTTCTCGACAAATATAATTTGTTTCGCTATTCTAAGTGGTTATTTTATTCTGGGTAATGAAGAACTTGTCATTCTTAATTCTTGGATTCAGGAATTCCTCTATAACTTAAGTGACACAATAAAAGCTTTTTTGATTCTTTTAGTTACTGATTTATGGATCGGATTTCATTCGACCCATGGTTGGGAACTAATGATTGGTTCGGTCTACAACGATTTTGGATTGGTTCATAACGATCAAATTATATCTAGTCTTGTTTCCACTTTTCCAGTTATTCTAGATACAATTGTGAAATATTGGATCTTCTATTATTTAAATCGTGTATCTCCTTCACTTGTAGTTATTTATCATTCAATGAATGAATGAAGAACTCATTTGATCTCCTGATATCAATCAAATCAGAATCTTTCTTCGTATATAAAGAAAGCATTTTCAATCTTACTTAATTCTTTATACTTCTAGCTCTTCAAGGTATTCGTCCTATATTCCAGTACAATTATCCCAGTACAATGACAGACTCGTGTATAGGGAACTATACTAGCTACCTATCTAATTTATTGTAGAAATTCCGGGATCAATGATTGGACATGCAAAATAGAAATACTTTTTCTTGGGTAAAGGAACAGATGACTCAATCGATTTCTGTATCGATCATGATATATGTAATAACTCGGGCATCTATTTCAAATGCATATCCCATTTTTGCGCAGCAGGGTTATGAAAACCCACGAGAAGCAACTGGACGAATTGTATGTGCCAATTGCCATTTAGCTAATAAGCCCGTGGATATTGAAGTTCCGCAAGCCGTGCTTCCTGATACTGTATTTGAAGCAGTTGTTCGAATCCCTTATGATATGCAACTGAAACAAGTTCTTGCTAATGGTAAAAAGGGGGCTTTGAATGTAGGGGCTGTTCTTATTTTACCCGAGGGATTCGAGTTAGCCCCCCCCGATCGTATTTCTCCCGAGGTGAGAGAAAAGATGGGAAATCTGTCTTTTCAGAGTTATCGTCCCAATAAAAGAAATATTCTTGTGATAGGTCCTGTTCCCGGTCAGAAATATAGTGAAATCGCCTTTCCCATTCTTTCCCCCGACCCTGCTACGAGGAAAGACGTTCACTTCTTAAAATATCCCATATATGTAGGTGGGAACAGAGGAAGGGGTCAGATTTATCCTGATGGGAGCAAGAGTAACAATACAGTCTATAATGCTACATCAGCAGGTATAGTAAGCAGAATAGTACGTAAAGAAAAAGGAGGATATGAAATAACCATAGTTGATGCATCGGATGGACATCAAGTGGTTGATATTGTACCTCCAGGACCAGAACTTCTTGTTTCAGAGGGTGAATCCATCAAGCTCGATCAACC